AACAACAAGTGTACTTCGGAACTCTTCTCCACCGCTTCGTAGCCGGAGCAGACACGTGGAGTTCACTGGAAGGGAGAATGGCGGATTTCTTGCAATGCAACGGAACTCGTCTAACAAGTTCTCGTCAAGTCTACGTGGACTTCCTCGTTAAGTCTGAGTGGTCGAGTGAATTTATGAACGAGCTATAGCCTAAGAGAAGGCTTGGTGGAGCCTTTGGAACTCGTATCCATAACCGTGAAGTTTAGTCTACGGAACGTAGACTTCATTCACAGCGGAACTTGTCTCTATTCTGCTATTCCCTTTGGTTTTGAGGCGAAACCCACTAAGTGGAGGCCAGGGCGGACTGCAATTCCATTCTAGTGAGATTAGTCCTCTGTTCTGACCCAATTCAATTGGAGGCTGGGGAAAGGGCACTCTTTCAGAAAACCCCACCTAAAACATATGACGACCCCCCAGTCCACTTCCATTTGTCCTTCTTTCTTGTGGTGGAACCTGGCATTCACCCTCCCAGAAGTGATTATCGCCAAAACAAAAAAAAGACATCTTGCATTTTTGCCCTCTCCCACAAAGACAAAGGAAGAGTCAAAGTATAATAGTCTCTGTCTCATATGGCCGCGGCCCCCTCTCTTTCGAATGAGCTCTGCGGCACTTCGACTGAAGGTGTATTCTATAGAAACGAAAGGGAAGACTCTCTTATGAGGTCGTGTACGACAACGCGCGAGATTTTGTCTAGATCGCCGGAGAAAGCAAGGTGCTGGAGGTAAGCCGTTGATGTAGTACCTCTCCGGCGAACCATAAAGACAAGGAAGGGCTATTCTAGCTGAAGCTTTAGATTCCGCGTCTTCCTCTGCGGAGAATTCATCTTCTGCCTATGAAATAGCATCTGTTTTGGAGTAACGGTAACGGAACTGTTCACAGGCCTGTCGCCGATGCTTTCAATCTTCGTGTTCTCTTGTCCCCACAACAAGGAGATGAAAATCACTGGAATGAGGACCCAGCTCTACACTCCGCAGGCGCTAGCCAGGGAAATTTCCACTCTACGGGGAGTCTTTGAGGAGATAAAGCCCCTCCGAATGAGAGAAGGATCCTGGAAAGCTATCGCCCTCTCTCTTTTTTTAGAATGATAAGTCGCACTTGGATAGGCCAGAAGGGAGTATGCCACCATTCGCCAAGGAAGGAAAGATCCGCTTATAACAGATACTTCACCCGAGACCAATGAAAGGAGAGCTTGCCACAGTGCTATAAGGAACAAAGCAAACAAGCAAAGCAAGAGAGCCTTTTCCCGTTCCGGGAAGGTAAGGGAGAGGGTTTGAATACTCATTTATTTACAACATTAATTCAGAAGAGAGGTTGAGTGTTCAGTTCAGTGCATAACACTAATTTATCCTAAGGGTTTAGGTCAGGCTTTGTTTTGAGAGAAGGAAGCTGTCTTAATGCCCTTATGGTTGAATTAAGTGGGTGCTTTCTAACAGAATTTGGAAATTCCTATTTTTAGGTTCATATTTGAATGCTTCTCAGTTAATTAAGATTTTTTGTTGAATATTTGCGCCGACACCTTACATCTTTCTTTCAAAAGATGAGAACACGCCCTTTACTATACTATACTATAAGGCAGCGGCAAGAGTTATCCTACGAACAAAAAGCAGGCGTGTTCTTTCTTACTATATGACTCTAGCCTCACTCTTCCCTTAGCAGATGACACAGCGTGTGAGGATGCTTTTGAGCCAAAGGACTCCTTCTCTGGAGAAGGAAAAGGACGCAGTGGTGCAATTCCTAACCTATATCCAACACGCTCAACGGCCTTTTATTCGCTATCAGCACTATGCACTCTCTCTCACTTTCTCTCCCGCTCGGCGAGCGTCATACACCACGCAATGTCGATGCTTTCTTCCTAAAGATTGATTGTTGGGACCAAGCTGTGCTCTTAGTGTGTGCTTGGGAAAAGGAAGACCTCCCTGAGCGAAGACCAAAGATGAAAGAGATGGTGAGTCGAATGAGGGAACATTTGTCAGTCACCCAGAAGGAAGAGTGGTGGAACCCCCATGTATCAGATGCCCATTTGAGACTCGATTCGCCCTCCCTGGTCCTTTCGAACCAGATATTGAATGACCTGCAAAAGAGAAATGCTATTATGAAACCGATAACTCGATGGCAGACAAAGCAGCAGCCTTCCATCCATCGGCAAATCTGCTCCCGTGCAGACGCCGGTATGCTTAACAATAAGTGAATTGAGATACCATTATATATATATATATATACCCATCTCGAAAACCAGGAAGTTAACCAGTGAGACTTCACATAGCTCTTGTGACGGTGAGCCATTTCTTAGTGCTGTAGATAGAGTTGTTGAATCCCGTGGGACAAGGCCAATTAGGCTTATAGATTTGAGCTAGACCTGTTAACTTAACTGAACGAAGTGGTAAAACCACCTTCTCTTGATTCTAGTTCTATACCCACTTCCCCTCCTTTAATGGCTTTTTTCAGCCTACTTACTACCCCCAGGAAATTAATAGGGACTTTGCTTCTGTTTAAGATGATTCCTATACCCTGGAACTGTAAATTAACCTACACCGCCCACTAACCATATGGTAAACCGAAGGATATTCTGCTTCCTTCCAAGCCCACTAGGAATAGAGTCAAAATGCCTTCTTGTTACTATCTATTCAAAGTATATTCTCAATCGGCGAAGTCTCGCTGCATTGAAAGCGGTAGACTGGTGCTTCTATCCAGTGAAGCACGAGAGCCTCCCTTCTCAGGCATTCACTATAAGGCTAAACTCCAGAGTCACTCATCTAAGATAAGAAAAGATACAGGTATCAAACAAAACATATTACGATTGAAAGGAAAGAGTAAGAAGTCGCTCTTAGGGAGAAAACTCCTAAGGGTTGTTGTTGAGGGCAACTACAGCTAGCGAGGAAGGGAATGGGAAGTGGAAAGAGGAGAAGCAAACAGCACAGCTAAATAGGCATTAGCGCGCTAACACTCATGCTCATGAGGAATGCAAGGTTGAGGCAAAGGTTCCGCCCCAAAGGCGTCCTACTGGACCGGGTAATCACGGAGCTGATGTCTACTTGCAACTGATTGAACATGAGGAGAGCTAGCCACAGATTATTATTTTGAATTCCACCGACTCTTATTCCTATTTGAACCAGAATTCTTCTTCTGCGCAACTGGTACGATCATCATGGTAGGAATATTTGCTTTGTTGTTGCAGAATTTAGCTAATAAAATGGAAGTTATGATTCGAACTGGATATTCAACCTCAATTTGATTGGTTTCCCTCTTCAACTACACGAGATGGACATAGGCTTGCATTCAACTTCATACTGAACGAGAACTTCCGGTGCTGATTAGTCAACAAGCTCAGCAGCCTGATGGAGAGATTTATGACCAGACCAGAACCCGTAGTACAACAGAATACGGGAGCCTCCTCCGTAGCGCTAGGGCCAACCAATGTGTTCATTCCTCCCGCCACACTGCCATCAAGCTTCCCCTTTAGAGCGACTACCCCGCGTTCTATGGGGAGAAAGCGCAATCACAACTCTAGAAGCTAATCCTCTTACTAGCGGACTTCCATCTCAAGCAGCTCCTTCTATAAGACCTTGGTCAATCAGTTCCTTTTACTCATATTCATGTGCTGCGGATTCTCGAACAAGAACAGCAGACACCGGCGGTTACTCACCAAAACTGCGAAGGGACAGTGCGTACACAAAATGGCGGCTTACCGCAAGTCCCTACACAAGAGCTTGTTGACCATAGCAGGGATGGCCGTACTGGTTGGGCGATGGCACAGTACGCAGGACCCTCGTATGAAAGCCCCTAGTTTAATGGAGGGCTTCCTTGCACTATGTGGAACGGACTATTATCGGATTGGACACGCCTATAGCTAAAGGAACGTACAGCGAGCCCTGTTCAATAAAGGGGAGGGAGGCCAATGTCCCGTCAGATACCACGGCCCCTTGTCCGGTAAGCAAGCCAGCGACCTTCACCTCCCGCAGGTCGTACGGGGCCTTTCGCCGGAGTTCACGGCGGTCTATTCCCTTTCCAGATTGAGTTGATAGGGGCCTTTGGTTAACGTACGTTCAGGGGCACCCCTACTTAAGGCAGTCACCTTCTCATCTAATGAGGGTTTCAGTACCACGAGTCCGTCGGTCGTTGTGTGGGTGGACTCGATTTCTTCCGGTTTTAAGCAATCCCTCTTTCTCATGTTTCACCATATGGATTACCTATCTTTCGGTTTCCTCCCGCAACTCCCTTCGGTCCCCTTTAGCTCTGGTGGGCGTGGTTCTGTAGTTCTTCTAGCCTTCCTTCATGTCGTAGCCTTAGCTTATCGACGGGTCTTGCATTAGATACATACAGCATTTTCTTTGACTCATGCCTTGGATAAGAACGTTCTTTGTTTGAGTTTGAAGTCGTTACCTTGCGGGAGCCACCTGGGCGAGACCCTTCTCTTCTTTTTCTTTTCCATATGGTATGTTGAATCACAAGTGAAGTCGACTTCACTTGGCCGTGTCTGCTTCAACTTCACCCTAGACTCGTGTCGTATAGTGTAGCAAGACTAACAAGTGGTCGAGTGAATTTATGAACGAGCAACTATTATAAGCAATACCTTTCTATTTTTGGATTCTTCCTCCACTCACCTCCACGGGCGAATATAGTCTACTACACTAGCCAAGAAAGAGTGTAGTAGACTATATTATAGGTCATTCGGAAGGGCTCCGTATAGTTCTATTTTGGGGCGTAACGTTGTGGTTGTTCCCTCGACTGACCGAGAAAAACAAGTTCAAGAGGCATCTTCCATTCATATCGATTTGGGTTTTTCCGCACCATATTTTGATCTGCCTCTTCTTCGATCCGGAATTCCCAGCAAATCCTTGACTCCTCGAATACAATGGGATTTCACACCTGGCGAATCTTTTACTCTACCTCCTCTTATTAAGACCATAGAATGTTCCTGCGAATTATGACCTTCGCCTGGAATGTGAGCAAATATATCATGTCGATTGCTCAACCGTACTTTGGCTATCTTACGTGGAGCTGAATTAGGTTTTTTCGGTGTTCTCGTTGGAACACGCGGGCATACTCCTTGCTTCTGGGGACATTGATCCGAAGCTCGAGTACGGTCCGTGCGCCGTTTTTCTTCTCTACCATGACGAATCAATTGATTTAATGTAGGCATCGCTCTTTCCTTTGTCCTTCCCCCGATTTTTTCCCTATCACTAGTGGTTACTCCCGATCCGAAGCACCCCTTTTCCATTCATAGAGAAATCCAATCGTCAAAATCAATAAAAAGGCCATCATGGACCAAAATCCAAACGGATCAATCTTGTTGGGAGGTACTGCCCAAGGAAAGGAAAAGGTGACTTCCGGATCAGGAATAATAAATAAAATTGAAACAAGATAAAATCGTATATCAAAACGACTTCTGGCATCACCGGAAGGATCGAAACCACATTCGTAGGCCGACAATTTTTCTGGATAGGTCGAACTATTGGAAGCAAATGGAAAAGGAACACCGAGTGGGATCAAAGAAACTAGCGGACTGATCACTAAATAGATACAAATAGGTGCAAATTCTGACATCACCACAGCCCACTTGGTTCTCTCGCTCCTTGCTCGCGGAGCGGCATACCGGAAAAAAAGAAGGATTCAATCCAGCCCATAGGTTCTCCCTACAGCTACCTTGTTGCGAACGAAAGCCAAGCCCAGTTCTCGCCGATAGGGTCGCGACGGAGGATGTCGAAGATGAAGTGCGCGTTCATGTCGTCACCCCAATTAGAAGAACATTGTATTTCACAATGAAGTTACGTAATCCTCTAAGGGCGTTGACATCGGCCTCCGGCGACTGATAAAAAGACTCCTGCCGAGCAATCTCATCTGCGGCGCGGAGATAATCAAAGTCTTCTCGTCCCCTTGCACAATACTTGCCGCAGAAGCCCATTCCCTTACAATAACGCCGGCAAAACTTCTTTAGTAGTAGAACAAGGGCTTTACGAATTTGCTTTCGTAGCCGTTCTTTTTCTGGGTGATTTTCGTCCGGAACGCCGGGCTCGGCTGGCCCGCGTGGAGCCGAGGGGCCGTCGGCACTAATCCCTTGCCCTGGCCGCTCCATAAAAAGGGGTTCCCCCCATTGTTGTAAAGCGCGAACCAAGATCAGAATGAGGAAGAAAAAGGTGATCTAAGTCCATTATTCCTTACATCATCTCTTGAAAATGCGTATAAAAGTTGGTAATTCTACTTTCTAATAGAGTCGTTAGTTCCGCAGCTCTGGGAGAGAATTCCATGATTCCATTTTTAGATAGAGTCAAGGGAGAATACCGCTTTAATAAAGTCAAGAGAAAACGAATTCCATTAATTAGAAGACCTAATCCCCAAACCCATCTATCATTAGCGAAAGCTACCTACCTCGTTTTGCTGAAGCTCTGCCAGTATAGCACGGTGCTCTTTTTTAGTGTTTTTCTCTAAATTCGCTGAACACTTCCAATACCTCACCACACTGATTTCATAGCTCGATTAGAGCAGCTCGACTTTCTTCGCAGCTTTCGAGCCCCTTTATTAAGTAAGATAGGGCGCTTGAGCGCTCCTGCGCGATACGGCTGAAAAGCCTTATCTTGCTTGCTCTTCTTTTTAAAGAAATTGCTTGAGCGGCTTTAAAATCTTACCTTTAGCAACGGCAGGAGTCTATCGTAGTGCAATACCTTCAACAGCCCTTAAAGCGTGCGAGCGGCCCCAGCTAATAAAGTTGCGAGATTGAAAGGTCCGAAGGACTAAGCTTCACCCAGTACGCAACTCGGTTTTCCGCACGAACGACCCTAGCGTACGGAATACGGAAGAAGGTCATTAGTCCTTGTAGTCAGAAAGAAGAAAGCCAAAAAAGCCGTTTCACCCCTGACTATAAAGCTTATTGCAAGGAAGCCCTCCATTAAACTAGCCTTAAGCTAATGACATAAGGAAGCATTAGTCCAGGCCTAGAAAGAAGGGAAGGATTAGTAATAACAGAAAAGTCGTAAAGCCTTTGATTTAGTGGTTCCCCTTTAGGAGGAAGCGAGAAAGCTTCAAAAGGCTAGTCCGGCAACTGCTGGCTGTCGACAAGGAGGAGTCAACTAGCGATGCCAGCTTCTGAAAGATTATGATTTGAAAAAATCTTTCCTTCCAAGGCCAGTTCTTCAAGTTTTGGAGTTCCATTGCATTAATGAATCCGGCTGGAAAGACCTACACCTACTACCCTTTATCAAACCTTCCCCTTTCTCTAATAATAAGGTAAGCTTGGGTTCCAAACCTTTTGATATGAGGTCTCGCTATTTTTTGTTTGCATTCAAAGGTCTTGTGCCTGCGCTATCGAGTCACGTGCTTCACTTCCAAAGAATGACTCAATGGATAGGGTAGAGGAACGAAAGTGGCCGGCGGCGGTGTAGAGCTATAAGGAGCGAAGCTCACACACACCGGCTGATGGAGGGCGGGATTACATTCACTTGCTTACCGCCCCGCTCCATAGTAACAAAGTGGAAAGTAGGCCCGCCCCCATAACCACACGGGAGGGTAACGAGATTCAACTGGATGGTCACGCTTCTTCGAGAACAGTTTTTCCCTCAATTTGAAAGCAGGTTCCGTGAGTCCAAGCCTAAACAAGCCCATGAGAAAAAAGCGCCCTTTCTTCCTTAAGACTCACTAAGGGTCACTAAAGGCTTTACAAGTGCAGGCTCTCACATCGGTCAGGCAAGTAGACCTCTAATGTTGAGGGAGAGAGGGAGGTGAAGCCGCAGAATCATAGGTTGGTACAGAGGCGGTTAACATCTTCCTTTCTGAGTGTATGGCTTAGTCCTAGGACTTCCTTGAAGAGACAAGAGTGGAGCTCTTCCTCTCAGACTGATCCTTGTTTGCGTCTTTTCACCTTGTTGTTATATCGAGAAGGCCTTTATCAACTTCCTTTCATGTGGGACATTCCCTCTTGCTCTCGTTCTGAGGCTTTCGTCAGGGCTTTGAAGAAAGAGGTGACTCTGAGACTTGCATCAGGGGTTCTTCTTCGTCCGGTTATGAGGAGTAGCTCCTTCCTTTCAGGCCTTTCAACCTTCCGGACAATTCATTGGCATTTAGTCATTCCTCTTATTCTTCCTGTCACTTCCCCGCTCGCTTCGATACGACAGCAAGGTAGGTAGGGTTCTTCGCTCGATATGATTCACCCGGGGCCTGTCTCCTACTTTCTGCTTTTGCAATCGGGAATAGGTCTGAGGGAAACTGTACAAGGTCTTTTTCACTCGTTTACGGGACCAGTGCCAACGTGAGACGTCCTCGAGCGGTTAACATCTTCCTTTCTTTTATCGGAGGAACGAGACGTAGAGCTTTTCTGGAATAGATTGAGGTAATTCCACTAATAGCCACGAAAGGAATATATTTCTAGAAAGAATGTGTGTTAAGCAAATGGCTACTTCGAAACTGGGGGAAAGCTAGCCGCAAACAAAGCGACTGCGGATCGCTTAGATCGGAGCGATTTACTTCATTTACTTCACTGACAAAGACACAAAGATCATAAAAGACTCATTTAATGCACCCGATTCGCCGAGTCGTAGGGCTTGAGACCCTATCCTTATCAAAGTAGCTGTCTCCGTCTCGCTTCTTCCTCTTGCTCGGTTAGGAGGTTCTAAACACCCGATTCTCAATTCCGGAAAGGGCGCTTCCGCTAGCTTTCCAACGGTTTTGAATTTACAAGAAGAATCCGCTACTGCAGCCAATCCATTGAAAGGTGAAGGCAATGCTAAATGCAGACAGATTTGGTTCTCCGGGGTTGATGGGAGGGGGGATACCTTTGAACCTGACGTGCCTTTAGCATGATATTAATGAGTTCCTAAACGACGAGAGCGAGACAAAAAACGGAATAGTTGGGTAGGGAAGATCTTGAAGGTAAGGTTTCTTTCTCCCTTCCACCTTCGAGCTTCGAGATTCCTTTCTGAACCAGTCTTTGATAAGCCTAATTTCAGTGGTTTTGGGGCAGATTTCCTCAGTCGAGAGGTGGAACCTAGATAGTACGTTTGGTACGCTGTCGGACCAGCGAATGACGAAGAGATTGAAGTGAAGAACCCGTAGATAGATGCTTGCGATACAGTGAGGATTCCACTTTTCAATCAGTATCATGGCGCTAAAGCCCTCCTCCCGCTACTAATACCTTGAAGGTAATAAGAGTGAATAGGGCTATTACGTATGTTAGGAAGAAAGGGCACTCATTTCCTACTGTGTTTGCTGAGCATGCTTCTTCAGTCAATCGGGCGTACATAGTCTTGCTCGGAACAGTAAAATAGGTACGGTAGGCACCTCCGGCTATTCTTCTTTTAGGAATAACGAGGAATGTGCTTTCCAATGCGTGTGTGGTAAGCATGAGCGTTACCATGGATAGGTTATTATTTCCGCAAGTTTCAAACCTTCAAAGATAAGGGACGATTCCCGCGCTTCAGTCGATCAGAACAAAAAAGGTGGAGTCCCAGTAGTGCCATTAAAGCGGAGGTCTTGTTCGGGGTTGGTCTTCGGCCAGCCAAGTAGTTACCTTTCCTGTCATTGACTGGATGGGAGAGAGGCGAACTAGATAAAATAAACTACTTATGTTACGTAGCTTTCCTCTTAAGAGCAATAAGCCCCTGGTTTGAAAGAAACCTCTTCCTCTCTCTGAGGGCTTGCTTTTGGGATATGAGTTTCAGCCCTTACCTCTGTCACCGATTGATCATTGATTCTTTTCTGGGCTTCTTGCGCATTCCTCTTTGATTGCTTGCTCCTAGGCGCCTTAACGAAAAAAAAGAGATGCTCAACAAGGAAATCGGTAATAAAGGGAGATATTCCTCGCTGAACACCAACTGAATGCGGCAATGAATCCGAATAACTGAGAAAAAAAGCACTCCAATTTGATGTTTCACACAATCCTCGCGCTTACATTCAAGCAGGTTCAACCTCGAGGGAATTCCTTATCTTATAAGTAGCTCATTTCCATCATTCCACTAGAGGTCCGACTGGAACCAGAAAGCCAAACTTGGCCTTTAGTGCTAATTTAGTTGAATAACTTCACTTTGATTCCCGCCTCTTGGGTTATGCTGGTACCGGCTTTGGAAGTCAATTGTTCTTCAGTGCGACCCGTTATGATGAGTATTGGCGTGGGGGGTTGAGCCACATTAGTTAGCGCATCTTATCTTTAATGGCATGCTGGCGAGAATCAATAATAAATAATAGTTGTCGTCCCCGGGGGGAACTAGAATACCCTTTTTCTGCGTTTCGTCAATAGAAGGATGATTCCCGGATTATTCGACTCACCCACTTCCTTTATTTCTTTTCTCTGTGGCAAGCTTGACTATATAGGGCAGCCACAGATCAAGTTCCGTAAATAGAGAATCGGGCTTCGTGCCACTACTATTTGTTCGACTACTTGACCCGATCGGTCCATTACGTTGTTCCAACAGTAAGTACCCGCTTTGAACTGGTCAAGGCTTCTTTTCTAGTCTGATTAGCATCTCCGCCCTTTCTTTTAAGAAAACCCGTCCATAGAATTATGAATGGAATGCCTCTTCTTTGCTTGCTGTGTCTAGTGAAAGGATCACGGAATTGACTTATTCAGATGATTGTCAGGGGCAACTTCAATGTCTATTCCGGGAAATACCTGAAGAAGAAGACTAATTGAAGGAAGGCTGCCTCTTCGAGTTGGCTGCTGGATTCGTATTTCAGAATGGGTCTTTGGCATTCGGCTGTTGCAATCCGTCTCTGGCGCCAACTTCGCTTTGTGAAGCTCGAGTAATGCCTTTATGGCTTTAGGGAATCTCCCTCTTTCGGTCGAGGGCACCCCAGCCTGGTCCACTCATTCCCTTTTCTTCCGCGAGAACTTCTCAAACGAGGGAAGCCCTTTACTCGCCAACGCTACTAACTAATTCTCGCTCTCCCCTCTATGTGTGTAAGCCCAGAGAAAGGGATTTCAATCCTGGTCCACTCATTCCCTTCGCTTCCTCTTTTCTTGTTCTAGCCAAAACGAATTTTCCGCATTATTGAATCTGAGAGAGAAAGGCGTTAAGGCCTGCGTCAGGACCATACGATACAGAAGACCTTGTCCTCGGGAACCCATCAGACGGAGTGAAGATGGCCGAACAAAGCAGATCGGAATGAGTATGGTGGAAAAGCCTGAACCCGAAAGGTTGGACAGTGGGAAGCATATCAGGTGTTCAAAACGTCTCTCCTTCCGTCTTTCCCTGTATCCCCTTGGGATGAGTGGATTGGTATTCCGCCACTTTCTCTAGTTAGCCAGCAGGACTTCCTTCTGGACTTACTTTTCGAGTTGCTAATTCTCATGAATTGCCCAAGTTGATATATCGAGAAGGGGGGTCGTCAACCACTTCTTCGGTAAGGCCACACGGTTAGCCCAATTCTCTCTCAGCGGGCCAAACAAAGGGGATGAAGCTTAAGCTGCTGATAGGGCACAGACCAAGGCAAGGAGTCCGTTCATGGTATAAGTCCTTTCCTTTCAAGCAAGAAGGACTCGGCTTACTCACCAGGAATGCACCCTAAGGGAGAGTTCCTGGGTTACTCAAACAAGCTAGTAAGGAGATACTTCTCAAAAAAAAAACACAAAGAAGCTAGCTATATAAGTAAGCAATAGCGCGCAGAGCACTCAAGCAAGGGTGCTGTAGGGAACAGAGGAGATAGAGCACAGCGCTCAGAAAGAGGCTAAGCGCTAAGCTAGGGTTGCTACTGGTTTTGAGGTCATCGATGAACCGAGCCGGGTTACCAGTTCTCGCTCCACCTTTTCGGCTTAGTCACTCTCTCGTCGTTCCTGAGAGCGGATTAAAGGATGGAACAAGAAGAGTTACTACGTGTAACATAAATAAGACTTTGAACCAGGGCTTCCTCTAACAAGAGAAGAAGCCGTTAGCAGTCCAGGTTAGGGTTTCGGTTTAATACCAATCTCCCTATTCTGATAGCAGAGTAGTGTTAAAACCAATAAGATAAGTATGGGCGATGATCTAGTCTTTCAACACAGTCAACATCCTCGGTTTAGCAGTCAAGTGACCAGTTCAGTCATAGGTATTCGTTCTTTGAGTCGGTTTAGTTACAATCTCAGTCCACGGTGCATCCCGAGCACCATTAGTCTCTCACTATCTTTTCCCTTTCCTTTCATCTCTCTTCTAGAGCAAGATGGGGGATGGATGGGAGGAAATTTGCTTCTTCGCTAACCTTTGCGAAAGCTCTCTCTTCGCGCTCTTTCTAATCTCTGCTCTCTTCGTCCTCGGGGACTCTTCCGTTAACTGCGGCGACAATACGTTCTTGTACCCGATTCTCAGAGGAATCTCGTCGTCTTACCTCTGGAATGCCGTCGATCGGAGCCTCATTCCTGATCTCCTCGATAAGCTTTTCTTCTCTCTCTGGGTTCCGTTTCTTTGATTTTCTCTGCTTTTAAATGGATGGGTTCTTTGGATCTTCCCGATCGGCGGGACCGAGTCCGGCGATGGATGGAAAGAAGTCAATTTAAAGCACTAATTCTGTTCTTTGATCGGGGGTCTCATAGATCTTCTTCAGTGCCTTCTCACTTAATGCTAACCGAGCAATAGCGCTCATCAGGGTGGTTTGCTCGGGTTAGCCAAGAAAGCCTTTGCGCGCTAAGGCAAAGGCATAGAGCTCAAACACAGGCTTAGTAACAGATTCAAAGAGTTCCGTTAGCGGTCCTCGCTCCGGGGATTCGGCTTAGTCTTAGTCTCCGTCCACCTTTTCGGCTTAGGTTACTCAGTCAACAGACTCGGCTTAGGGACAATATCCCTGCCCTATGGTTTAAGAAGAGCTTATAAAAGGAGTTGGTGTTAAACACCGATAAGAATGCATTCTAACTAGTAGCTACTCATTACACACAAGAAAGAGTGTAGGTTTCAGTCGTAGTTTCTGGTATCGACACAGACAGTGGGAATGAATTCTATTACTTGATTGACATTGACAGATATGTGTACCACACCGAACAAGCAATATGCCGATATGCTTGATGTACCAACCAAGCCAGCTCGACCGTATACAGTATAAGGGATTCGCCTTTGCCTCAGACAGAAGAACAACGGATTGAACAGGACAGGACAACCGGGAAGGGAAGCCTGACATAGATATTGATTTGAACAAAGGAACTGAAACTGATACCAGAAACCAAACAAGAGATGGAATTCCAGATTGAACAGATGACCGACCTACTATTGTAGATCCTTGTCACTTGGAAACTCCATTTCCCACCTCCACGTTATTTTCTTATTTAGCAGGTTGGCTAAAAGGAGAGGCTTTAGTCATCATAGGCGCAGGCTCTTTAATAGTCAAATCGCCTTGTATTCGGCGAAAAAGCCAATCTGGATTCCCTTCCCCCTTTCCTACTGATGAGGGTTGAGACCCACTGGAGTTCTTTCTTCTTTTCAGTAGAGTCAAGCTGTGTCCCCCCTATTCCCCGAGGCTTCTTGACTGCCTAACGCTGGATTGATTGTGGCTGAGTGAAATGAAAGCAAGATGGCAAACTCACCTATGCGACTACGACTGGTTGAACGGACAAGACAGACCAAAGACAAAAAAGGCGAACCTCCCTCCTGGCTTCTATCTTTCGGGCTAGAGCAATGACTCCTTGAATCTTTTTCTTGCCTGGAGACAAAGGATGGAAGGAACCACAGGAAATTCATCCAACTTCGATCCCCTAAAGGCAAGTGCGTAGGCTATAGAATCCCAAATAGAGCGCCTTCGGCTCTAAACAGCTACTGTGCTTATTTGGTCTATCAGCTACTCGGCCAGCTACTGACCTAATTGGGAGCTTTTCAGTCAAGGTCGTCGAATTTAGAGGTCCTTTCTTTCGCAAGGGTCCAGATCATTCCATTGGGGAGAAAGCAGGAGTGATCCATATATAGATGAATAGTACCAGTAGAGCTTCAATGGAAGGGCGGTGCTAGTGCTCTCACTTACGGAAAAAGAGGCTCCCGCATCAGAAAGAAGAGCGGCACCTCAACCAGCCACAGCCGCATTAACAGTTCGCGTGAAATCAGACTAAACCAAGGCCTTAGGTAATAATGAGGCCTTAGGTAATAATTGAGATGCCTTCAATTCAGACAAGAGATGACGCACGCTTCACAAGGAGGCTTGGAAATGGCGTACTTATTGCACCTGGCACTAAGAACTCGAGTGCCGCTGCTGCTACGGGGGAGATTTTTGAAAAGACAGGAAGTGCTATTGGACTTGGACCCTTGCCAGTTAATAGCATTTGCCTTACCCGATTCCAAAAGGGATTGATTCCCGGGAAGGCAAATGCTACCTTGACAGAAGACTTGACTAAACTTCCATAACCTTGAATGAAAAAATAGAGATTTCGATATATCATTAAGGGAAGAACTATTCCTTTACTGATTGGAATGATATTATTGAAATTATATTCCTTTTATTGCTTGCACCTACCAGAAGGAGGAGAGATCCTTAATTACTGATATCGAGAAAGCAAGGACGCTATGAGTGCTCGCTAATGTCAGCCCTTTGATTGCTTACTTCGCTATCCAAGCGGGATGAGACTTTGCGAGAGTTTCCAGATGAGCAGGAAGGGCTGGAGGACGTATTACCGGAAGAGAGGAATTTATTTGAAAGAATGGAAAGAACGAAAGCGACGTACGTACTGGATTGACTAGCGTGTGCCAACTATTCTACTTCCCTATTTCTTGCTTTTTCACCTCCCCTTATTGGTGCACTCTTTCCCCCAATTCACCGATAGAGAAGAAAGAGATAAGCAATGACCGGACTAGACCAATGAAAGCGGACCAAGGTTTTTATTCGTTAGCCAAGCGCGCCTATTACAGCGCCTCTATTACAGAAGCGAAAGCGATGTGCCCTATTGACCAGCCGAAGAGCATCCTTATAAATGAATGGGAAGCAGGCCCGGTCTATATTGCTAGAGTTATGTTTATTTCACCCCCCACGTACTCCTCTATTCTTATATTTGAATTCCGTCTCTAAGCTTCCCCCTTAGTGCCTGCTGAGACTTATTTCCTCTCGACTATAGTTGAATGGAAGTTTCATTTCCTAAGTCTCAAATAATGTCTTTTATTGAGTCCCCATAGTGCATTCCCTTACATAATCTGTAGAGTCATTTTTCACTAAGAAGGATTGCAATATAAAAAAGAGAATTCCAGATTGAACTTGACCCATATAGGATCCAGTTCTACATCTTAGCGCTGAACTAATGAATAGAGATTGAGCTTCACTTCGCGAGTCGGGAATGGCATCATTTATGAAAAAGTTCTAGCGTTGACAAGAGATGAGCTAAAGAGGTGGCCGGGCAGTTGACCAGGCCCTACCACATAATTATATGTTGGGCAGCAAGCAAGAGCTGCGTCGGCTTATCCGGAAAAGAATATAGATTCTTGCCACCCTAAATGCTACTACCTCTTTGCTAAGCACAGGAATGCTTGATCGAGAAAAGCAAGCAAAGAAGCAGCAGGATACGGAATATGAAGGGGCTGGGGGTAGAGCCAATGACCAATTGAAGAGTTAGAGACTACAGTATAAAGCCCTCAATCATGCTCTTGCCAGTAGAATAGATTGTATATACTCTCGCCGATTAAGGAGAATTCTGCGCTCCACGAAAAAACATAGGGGTCGTCCTTATTACCGGAATTGCTTAAGGAAGGAAAAACAAAAAGTGCCCCTATGACTCTGGTTCTAGTGAAAGCGATGAAAATATAGCTGTGCTCCAGTTTTTCGGGTAAAAGTTCTATACGGTGAAGAGCTTACTTATGAGCAAGGCGACCTTATTAAAGAGAACATTCGGGACATCAAAGCCGATGCGATGGTAATCTCGTCCTTAGTTGCCGAAGATAATGGAGGTTTCAATCCGACGGATCAACCTTAATTGGCAGGTAAAATGAGGCCTCGACGGAGATGATGGATGGGAACTCCTACTCTGACTATAATTGCGATCTCTAAGCGGGATTTTCAGTCATCTATCCTTTTTCTTTCCCTAGCGACTGAAGTGCCCCATAAGCTATAAGGGCGAGCTATATGTAACAATTCCGTGAGCAGCGATTGAACTGAACGTTCCAAGTGCATCCAGCAGGAATCGAACCTACGAATTTGCCCAGTTGGGCGCTTTAACCATTCAGCCATGGATGCAAAGAGACTCAGCGAGTGAACTAGGTTTTGGTATTCCTTCTCGAGCTTCTATTTCTTCCGTTAAAGGAGATTCGAGAAAAGATGGAATAGGAAGACGTGTTTCCAGAACGAACAAGATACGGGTTGAGAAGGGGGAGTTAGCAAAGTTAGACAAGATTGGAATGGGCATAGGAACATGTATTGATGTACCAGATCGGCTAATGCTCCCAGGTTGATGCGATGTATTCCACCAGTTGACTGAAGACTTGATTATTGGTATATCGATCGGTCCAGCACGGATTGAAATAGAAGCCGGTTCGACAGGAAGCTTTTGAAAACGCAGTGCACCCAGGTAAATAAGGAACGAGATGAATACAGAGGTTAAACGCGCATCCCACACCCGAAAGGTGCCCCACATAGGTCTTCCCCGAAACCCCCCAGTAACTAAGGTAAACAACGTAGAAAAAGCACCCATTTCTGTACCGGTTCCGGAAGAGCGAAGAAAAAGGGGATGTTTTGTTAATAGGAACAAGAAAGTGTTTATAGCCGTAGCGATATAAACAAGAATACTCATCCGAGCCGCAGGAACATGTACATAGAGAATACGAGAATTTCCACCTTGTTGAAGATCTAGTGGTGCTACCCGAAGACTTAAATGAATAGCCATCGCTGTTAAGAACAACCGAGATCCAATGAGAATTTTCGCGTAGCTTCTGGTCTTTGACATCAAAAAAGAAGGTTGTAATAACGAAACGGACATGTGAGAATTTGGTCCTAGCTAGTGGAACAAAAAAGACATGGATCTATATTCAATACGCAATCAAAGGATTTCCCCCCCAAAAATCGAAGAATTCCCCTTGCTTTGTTTTCGCTCCGCTCGTGCGTGGCACTCCTTGCTCGCGGAGCGGCATACCGAAAAAAGAAAGGTTTTGGAAGAAAAAAAAAGAGATTCCCTTTTGTGACCAAGAGCCCATCCTTGATCCAAGCCGAGTTTTGCATTCCTTAGCTTGGTGCAAAAGGCTTCTCGCCTTTGGGTCCTTTTTCAAGCCCATCTCGAATACGATGCAGTAGGGTACTCGTGACCCTGCTGGTGGCTGCCACTGCCTCACACTTAAATGCCGCCAGCTCTGCCTTCCTACTTAAGGCATCCGCGACCTGGTTGGTCCGTCCAAGCTTATCCTCTAGCACCATATCAATCAAACTTGGCAAGTTTGTCTTGCTTGCCATCGTCCCTGTTTTGGCGTGAGTTTCTTCTGGGTCAGGAAGTCACTCGTCGCCACATTATCCGTCTTGACCACGAATCGTGACCCGCCCCCACGTTCTCAAGTAGTGCACTATTGCTGCCATCTCCTTCTCTTGGACCGCGCCTCTCGGTCTCATTGAGCTTTCGGCT